ATCTGAAAAGGGATATAATGAAATTCTTTGATTGGTTCTTTTTCGAAGAATAATTCCATTTTATTTATTTGACTGATGGACCAAGATGAATTCTAACAAATAACAAAAAATTCAAACTAATACGAATTTTCTTTTTTCTTCTTTTATTCGAAACGCCCCGTGATCTTCAACCAATTATGCGCTTCAATATAATTCCCAGGAGTAAGCGTTATAGCCTGTTTCCAATACTCAGCGGCTTGATCGAACCAAGCCTCTGCAATTTCCGAATCTCCCTGTCGAATGGCCTGCTCTCCCCGGTCGGAATAGGAATCGGCGGGTCAATTCCTTCCCTTAGAACCGTACTTGAGAGTTTCCTACCTCATACGGCTCCGCAGTCAATTCTTTATGGTATCCGTTTTTATAATATTAAACTGAATGAGATTTCTTATAGATCTAGATCCCACTGTTCGGAATAACCAAAAGAAGTGAATTGCATGAGTTTCAAACTTTCATTTTGATTTAATTAAAAATCAGTTTTATCCTTTCTCCCACCTGCAAAAGAATAACGCAAGCATAGGGATTTACGACTATCTTTTGTATTTTCCGCAAGGTAACTATCTCGGTTTCCTATCGAAATTGAGTTATAGAATCTTTGAAAAAGTCTTTCCTTCAGGAGTATAAGTAAAAAAGAAAAGGCTTACTATCTTTGGGATCTGATCCTACACCGCCGCTCAATACCTTCGTCTTAGTGGATTAACTTTATTACATAAGTTAATTCCTAACTTGTATCTGTCTTATATATATAGGCATAAACAAGCAGTTCTTTTCTTAATGTATTGGCCCAAAACCTCATTAATTGATCTTTACGGTGCTTCCTCCATGCTATCAATTAGATCTTTCTTTATTTATCCATAGACGTAGCAAAAGTATTTAGGCAGATTTTATCTTATTTCTTCATATTTTGATTAATATGATGAAGTTTCTTTCTTTGCTACAGCTCAAATAAATCATCGTTTTGGACGATACATTTATTTGTAGCGAGCCTTTTTTTTAGTATTTACTAGCAGATTTTTCTTTCTTTTTCTTTCCTTTCTATAGTGGAGATAGCCGCACGTAATGACAGATCACTGCCATATTATTAAAAGCTTGTGGTAAGAATGGGTTTCGTTCTAGTGCCCTAAAATAATATTCCAAAGCTTTCGTATGTTCTCCATTACTTGTGTGAATAAGGCCTATATTATAGAGTATATAACTTCGATCGTAGGGATCAATTTCTAGTCGCATAGCTTCATAATAATTCTGTAAAGCTTCCGCATAATTTCCTTCGGATTGAGCTGACATCCGTTACGGTCGTTATTCGATTCAAAGCAAAGAATCTCCGTTCCAGAACCGTACGTGAAATTTTCACCTCATACGGCTCCTCCCTTAATATCCATAATGAGAATTAAAAATACATGAAATAATCAAAAAGGGTTAAAACATTCTCATTATGAGATGAGCGGGGCTAGCGTTTTTACAAAAAATCTCTAGCCAACCTTATTGCCTAAGAGCTTTTACTAGAATCAAGTACTAAATAGAGAAAGGATAACTCCAACAATTTCTTTGTCCTCAACGCCTCCTAATTTCCAGGAAATAGTCACTTCAACAGTCTTCGATGGTTATACGGGTATCCAAAGTACGAACGAGATGGATGTTTGTTGTCCCAACCATTCTTCTTAGTCCCAATCAAAAGAAAGGGCGTAGTTTTAACAAAGCTTTTGGGTTGTCGATTGCTAGGTGTGTAGTGCTTCTTCCCCTATGCCGCCTATTGGTCCTATATTACTAGGAAGTAGAATTGACCTGTATGTAATACAAAACACAAAGGTGTAACCTTTCGCTCAATACTCAAAATCGATAACTGAAATATAGTATCTGAGGTTGCATAAATCGGGGATACACGACAGAAGGAATTGTTTTATTTCGAAACTTCACCTTCAACAAGCGTAGGTTTATTTCTATAATTCGAATATGGAATAAGAATATTTGTTCATTCTATACCCGAATTATGGGCCTTTATCCTAAAACTAGGAGCAGTAAGAGGAAACTAAATACTAAAGAAAATCAAATCACACCATCTCGGTAATAAGTAAATGCCTCCTTTTCTCCTGAAGTTGTCGGAATTATTCGTAATAAAATATTGGCCACAATTGAAAAGGTCTTATCAATAAAATTTCCATTTATCCGCGATCTAGGCATAGGTATCAATCCATTCAAAAATTCTTCTCATTACCCCATGTGGGAAAACGATTACACAAACAAAAGAGTTGTACAATACGAAATAACATAAAAACGGATTCCTTTCTAAACAAAAAAATTTCAATAAAGATACAAATTTTCTAAATACTTCTATTTATTCCAATTATTCCAAATACCCATATAGGTTAAAAACCCTAAATCAATCAGTTGATTCGTTTCCATTAATTGATCGAATTCGGTATATATTTCTGTATATATAGAAATTTCGCATTATAGGCACATTAACATTATCTTCTCAAATATGAATCAATATATATTATATATTTTATCCTTGAAAAACTTGTAAATCGATTTTTTAGAAAAAAATCGTCGATTCCTTATACTATTAGTTATAATATTGGTGGTTTGGTCGTAGTCCTACCTATCCAACAAAACAAAAAATTGAATAATAATAAAAATATGAATTTTATAGTAACGGCTCGCTATTTCTTCGATTTCTGAGTCATAATCATTATCATTGTGTAGGAAAGATGGCCGAGTGGTTCAAGGCGTAGCATTGGAACTGCTATGTAGGCTTTTGTTTACCGAGGGTTCGAATCCCTCTCTTTCCGTACTTTACACCTAATTGAATTCGCCAACATTCCTAACTGTACCAAATCAAAGAAGAATAAATGTTATTATTAGAACATAAGAGTTGGATCATTCTTTTATTTTGATATCTATCTATATTCGAATTGCTGTGATATATAAAATACTCAAGAGAATGGACAAGAAGTGAAAATCTTTCAGCCAATCTATGATACATGAATAGGAAAAAGCCGGGATGGGATCGAATCTATGAGTGGAACAAAATCTAGAGGAAACCCATGACTTTAAACCTTAAGTCATTTTACTTTGGCGAAAGAAAGGGGCCAAATTGTCCGAACCCTTTGTTTTTTATTTTATTTAGGACTAAGTCTGACGAGAATAATATTCTACTACTAACAATTCATTTATTTTCAAACCGACCCACTTACTATCTATTATTTGATTGACTAATCCTTTATATGGGAATGGGTGAAGAGTCAAATGTTTGGGCAATTCCTCACGGGGAGATGAATCAAGAGAATTTTGAATTAGAGCTTTGGATTTTTGTTCATCCCTCGCCATAATAGTATCTTGAGGTTTGCAACGATAACTTGGTATATCGACTATACGTCCGTTAACTAAAATATGTCTATGGTTAACTAATTGGCGGGCTCCAGGAATAGTCGGAGCCATACCTAATCGAAAAAGGATGTTATCCAAACGCATTTCAAGTAATTGTAGTAAAACCTGACCTGTTGACCCTTTGGCTTTTCTGGCGATACGAACGTATTTCAGTAATTGTCGTTCTGTAATACCATAATGAAAACGCAATTTTTGTTTTTCTTCTAGACGAATACGATATTGAGATCTTTTCCCGGAACGTGATTGGTTTCTAAGATCACTTCCGGTTCTAGGCCTTTTATTAGTTAATCCAGGTAAAGCCCCTAGACGGCGTATTTTTTTGAAACGAGGCCCTCGGTAACGCGACATAAAGACTCCTTTCTTTATTTATTATTTATTTTATTTATCTTTATTTTTTCTTTCTATTTATATATATATTCCATTTTACAAAAAACCGAAATTAAAACTGAACTAAATGTAAATGAAATGAGAAATTAAACGAAATTTATTGTATTACAATGAATAATGAAATGGATTGTATATACATCATATACGAACCTTTTTTTATATATTATATATTTTGTATTAAAATTAAAATATGGAATGTTAAGTAAAAAGCAAAGAGTTCAATCTCGGCCGAACAAATAAAAAAAAACTCTTTCTTTTCCTTTTCTTCCTAGTTGGAAGTTTCTACGACATATTCAATTTCAAATTCAAAATATTTATATATTTATATATAAAATAAAACGATTATTGATTATTTATATATAATATATAAAATAAAACGATTGAATAAATAAAAATAGAAAAAGCCGGCTATCGGAATCGAACCGATGACCATCGCATTACAAATGCGATGCTCTAACCTCTGAGCTAAGCGGGCTTCCAGAAATTTTACATTACATACACTGTGAATTCAATAAACTAGTTTCTTTTATGATTTTAGGATATGAATTTCATATAAATATTTCCAATCAAATAAGTATAAATATTGAATTTAGTTTTTTCTATGTATATTCTATTTTTCGTCTAGAACAATTCGATTCTATTTCAATTTTCAATTAGGATTAGAAATTCTATTTCTCTTTTTAGTAGAGCTTATGAATTTTCAAATTCATTTTAAATCGAAATGAAAAAAAAATGTCATTATGACAATTTATATTATATCTAGAACTAGAATAAATATCTATTTATTAGAATTCTAGGAGTCTTCCTTAAAAAGAGAAAATAAAAGAAAGAGAATAAAAAAATTAGAATCGATAAGATGCACTCCGGATCATAATAACATAATAAGAAATTTTTCGGCTTTACTTCATAGACTATGATGAAAAACAAAGAATCGACCCTTTGAGTATTGAAAATTGCATGGGAAATGAATAGGTAGGGGTGGTATATATCCATCCATATTGAATTTGAGCTACAGAAATGATAGAATCATTTCTGATTAGACCAAATTCAATTCAAATATAAACGTCTGATATAGATGAAAGAATAAAAGGGAAGGACATTACATTACAATGAGATCCTAAATCTTAAAACACAAAAGGGGATATGGCGAAATCGGTAGACGCTACGGACTTAATTGGCTTGAGCCTTAG